TCATATTCGAAACTCAAAATATTGAACCAGATCGCTAATACAAGACCAGAATATTCGGAGGACTCTTCTAACCACAGAAAAAATATGTATATGTAATTGTCAGCAAAGCTGTTTCTTTTTTTTTTTTCAAATCCAAAAAAGCTTCTTACCGTATTTTATACATAGGTCATCCCATCACGTCAGCATTGGATAAAAAAAGTGGGTGAAACACCCATTTTTCCAATAAATGGTTCAAATTAGTTTATCGACATGAGTGTTATATATCGAAAAAATTCCAATTATAATATATAATAAAAACCATTAACATAGTGGTAGAAAGAGTACCATGCTGCGCCGGATTTCAAACGGTTTTGCTTTAACCATGCTATTGGGCCTACTTTATTGGTTCATAGAGAATAAAAATAGATTTACCAAAAACTCACGAAATGCTATGTTTCTTCCATATGATTTCTTAAGTTATTCAGAAGTAATTCGTGGGATTATGCACTTTTTTCTAGTTATAATAAAAAGGTGCAGCTGGTCCGATCCAGCCCCTTTTTTGAAAAAAAAACAACTCGCACACACTCTCTTTCCAAAAAAGATCAATACACCAAGCACTACACTTAGATTTATTGGATTTGTTGCTAAAATATCGGTATTAAACCCGAAACTCCCGGCGTATGACCAGTGACCCAAATAAACGACAGAATCGGTTACGTTTTTCATATGATCTCCCTAGAATAAAAAAGGCAAACAGAGTTCTTTTTGTATCACTTCGCCCCCCCTGTATTTTATTGCTAAACCGCGTCAAAAATCTATTCTATGTAGAACTAGATTTGACTTTTTCAATTTCGACTACGAATGATAATGCGATACTAGGACTTATGTTACTTGGGAAATAACTCGTGTTTGTTGAAACATTTCAGTTCTATTGGACTAAGAAGGGGAAGGAAAAAAGCAAGGTGATATGCGAACACCCCCACCCAAAATCTGTCCTTCCCGGAAATTGGGCATTAGCTTAACTAATAAGGAATTGTAGGAGTTAAATTTTGGACGGGAAGGACAGGGGAATAAAAAATATGTATTTTTTTTTAGATTTCTAGGATTAGATTAAACAAAGGGATTTGCAAATAAAAGCGCTAATGCTACAACTAGTCCATAAATTGTTAAAGCTTCCATGAAAGCCAGACTAAGCAATAAAGTACCTCTTATTTTTCCCTCCGCCTCGGGTTGTCTCGCAATACCTTCTACAGCTTGGCCTGCAGCAGTACCCTGACCAACTCCAGGTCCAATAGAAGCAAGTCCAACGGCTAATCCAGCAGCAATAACGGAAGCAGCAGAAACCAGTGGATTCATTATAAGTTCCTCGCACCAAAATAAAGAAATGGTTAATGATACAAGCAACCAATGAATTAGAACTAAATTATTCCATCACTAAAATTGATCCAGGCGAAGTAACTCAGAACTCTGATGTGAAGTCCCACAACTTTACTTCGTCCGTTGCTTTGTCCCGAATTGTTCTTTTTATTCTTCGGTCTTTTTCTTGATTTCGTTTCTTATTCAATTCATTCAGAGTCACAGACGAAAGGGAAGTACTTCTATTGAAATCCCCGTCTCAATTTATAGCAATAAATCAAATTAGATCTATCCTTAGGTCATATATCCCTAATCCATTATCACATATACAAGTCCGCCTTAGATAATGTAAACCTACTATTCCTATCTTAGAGTCACTCAGATTCTAGAATACGTCTTCGAAAAAGTTCCAAGAGTTGACTTATAATCATTAAATTAGAGATAACGAGGCCAACACACGCTCTCCTACCAACCCATTTTTTAGGAATCGAGTTTTTTCCTCTTTTATTCCTTTTTTATCATTTCATTATTCTAGAAAAATAGACGAATTCATTAGATCGAATCATTGCATAGCAATCTTAGTATTTGATTGATTTAAGCTCATGCAATTACAATTTTTTAAAAAACAAACAATGTCCTAATATTAACTTTGCTTTTATCTAAATTAAAGAGCTTATTTTGAAATCAAAAACAAGTCAATGATGGCCCTCCATCGATTCTCCTATATAAGCCGCAGCTAAAGTTGCAAAAATCAGAGCTTGAATACCGCTTGTAAATAATCCAAGGAACATGACAGGTATAGGAACCACTGAAGGTACTAAAGAAACAAGAACAACAACTACTAATTCATCAGCTAATATATTCCCGAAAAGTCGAAAACTAAGTGATAAAGGTTTTGTGAAATCTTCTAAGATATTAATGGGTAAAAGGATTGGAGTTGGTTGAATGTATTTACCAAAATAACCCAATCCCTTTTTGCTAAGACCCGCATAAAAATAGGCTAGTGACGTGAGTAAAGCTAAAGCAACAGTAGTATTTATATCATTCGTAGGTGCAGCTAACTCCCCTTCAGGTAACTGTATAAGTTTCCAAGGTAAAAGAGCCCCGGACCAATTTGAAACAAAAATAAACAGAAACAGAGTTCCAATAAAGGGAACCCAAGGACCGTATTCTTCTCCAATCTGAGTTTTACTCACGTCTCGAATGAATTCAAGAATGTACTCGAAAAAATTCTGACTGCTAGTCGGAATAGTTTGTGGATTCCGAATAGCAATAGCGGTTGAACCTAATAAGATAAGAATTACAATCCAAGAAGTGATAAGTACCTGGGCATGCACTTGGAAACCCCCGATTTGCCAATACAAATGTTGGCCTACTTCCACACCGGATATAGCATAGAATATGTTGATGGAACATGATAGAACGTTCATATTGCCCTCTGACAGAAATAGAACTTGAAAAGGAATTATTTTGATTCAATCGTCGCTTTTTTGAATTTTATATTTTGTATACCAACAAATCACATAATATCCCCATTGATTTTTCTTTTTTCATTCCAGACCCGTACAAGCAATTCTCAAAATCTATGGAGGTCCAAAAGTCATTTTATCTTATTATTAATCAAGGCTTTCTTATATATCTAGAACGACCCTCACAAATAGCAAATACTAGTTTGTTAAGAATTAATCGGATCGAAGCTATAGCGTCATCATTCGCTGGAATCGAAATATCTGCAAGATCGGGGTCACAATTTGTATCAATTAAACAAATCGTTGGAATTCCTAAAGTGATACACTCTCGAAGAGCCGTATCTTCTTCTTGCTGATCAATGATGATTACAATATCGGGTAAACCTGTCATATATTTAATTCCACCCAGATATGTTTGCAAGTGCGATAATTGTCTCTTCAACATAGCTGCATCTCTTTTCGGAAGACGGTTGATCCCCCCCAATTTTTGTTCCATTCTTAAATCCCGGAACTTATGAAGTCGTGTTTCTGTCGTGGACCAATTCGTTAACATACCACCGAGCCATTTTTTATTAACATAATGACATCGAGCCCTTATTGCAGCTCGGGCTACTGAATCAGCTGCTTTTTTTTTGGTCCCAACAATTAAAAATTGGTTTTCCTCACTTGCTGCATCAAAAACTAAATCACAAGCTTCTGATAAAAAGCGAGCAGTTCTAGTAAGATTTGTAATATGAATACCTTTACGCTTTGCAGAGATATAAGGTCCCATTCTCGGATTCCACTTTCTAGTACCATGACCAAAATGAACTCCCGCTTCCATCATCTCTTCCAAATTGATGTTCCAATATCTTTTTGTCATTTCTCTCCACACTTCCTCTCTTAAAAAAAAAAAGAGACGACGTACCCTGAAATAAAATAAATAATTGTTCCGATGGAACTTTCACTTCTACCGGAAATTGGCCGTTGATACACAATCCAAGGCATTAATTCCTTTCTATTTGTATTCCTTATTATTTTTCTTACTTATTTACCAAATTAAATGGCCGGATCAACTACAGACTAGTTAAAAACTAGTTAAAAGGGCTGAATCCGCTCTTAGAAATCAGTAAATCCTAGAAATGATTGTTCTGATGTATCATGGGAATTCTTTGAAATGTAAGAATGAAAAAAATCTCTATGTTGGAACAAAATATTTTTGATTTTCCCCTCAAATAAATTTTTCTTTTTGTTGTTATGTTGCCTTGAATGATGTACTAATTCTTTGAATCCGGTACCAACGGGTATCATACTTCCCAAAACAACGTTTTCTTTTAGGCCCTTCAACCAATCTATACGACCCCTTAGAGCAGCTTTTGCTAAGACTCGAGCGGTTTCTTGAAAACTCGCTTCGGATATGAAACTTTGAGTATTCAGAGATGCTCTTGTTATTCCCAATAAAATAGCTCGGTAACAGATTGCTTCGTCCAAAGCACGCCCCGTTCGTTCCGCTCGCAACAACCCAATTAGTTCTCCGGGTGAAAAAACATTAGACATTCCGTCTTCTGAAACTAAAACTTTTGATGTTATTTGACGTACAATAATTTCTATATGCCTATTATGAATCTGCACACCCTGGGATCGGTAAACCTTTTGTATCTTATTAACCAAAGAGATACGACTTTGCACTATAGTTAGCTCGACACCAATCAAGAATCCCCAAGGAATTCCAAGAATTCTTGTTATATGCTCATTCCAACCCTCAACTCTCTTTTCTAGGTTCATCGATATTGAATCAATCGAACGTACTTCCAAGACTTGTTCCACTTTTGGAAGACCCTGCGTTATATCACCAGATCTGGATTTTTCATATATAAATGTAACTAAAGTATCCCCTGTATAAAGGGTTTCTCCATAATGTCCATGAACAGTTGCTCCTGGCGTGGCTAAATAGGGTTTAGCTGATCTAATTATTATAGAATCGACTTGAACAATTAAAACTTGACCCGATTTTAGGTGGGGCCTGTTTTTCGCTATACATGCATTTTCAAAAATAAACTGCCCAAGACTAATTATTGTGGGTCTCTCTTCACAAAAATTACAATGTATAAAATACCAATTCAAATGAAACGGATTCAAAAATTTTTTACTGCATAGATCGGGATTCGAAATCCTTCCATTTTCATCCATTAAAAAATATTGAATTATTTCAAAAGTCTGTTTAAAATTGTCAAATTGAAAATATTTCATTACCAAGATTTGATTATGGGTTAGTAAATGGTAAAAATTCATAATTGGAAGGGCTGTTCCTAAGGAACCCAATGATTTCAATTTACTAACTGAAACTATGGGGGGGTCTCTTTTAAGTGCTTCTTTTATTCCATTGTGATATTTTACACTGTTAAATGGCCCCATTCGAAAACAATTGGATGATGACAAAATTATCAAAGATTGATATTCGTTATTTCTATTCAACAAGGTACGAATAGTTACTTGATTTTGGATAAGGGGTTGTTGAATCCATGCCTTGGAATAAAACGGATTGATATAGGTGCGCCTTGATCCAGTATTATAGATCAACCATGAACCGGCTGAATCGTTCCTTTTTCCGGTATACGAAAGGGGGGAGTTGACTAAGTCGATTCTTATAAAATCTCGAATCAGATCATTTGTCCTTACTTGAACAAAGGAAACATGGGCCTCCCCGATAGAAGAACCCTTTTTATCGTGGTTCCAATTCAATACTAAACAAGTTCGAACTAATTGACTACTTGTGTCAGGAATTCCAAAAAGGACTTTGCCATTTCCATAAAGAATATAATTGACAACTCGAAATTTCATGTTATCCCTTTCCTGCAAGGGATCCTGAGGAAAAAGTGTTGATAAATTTATACCGTCTGCTATTTCATATGTTTCTACAGGTCGAACCAAAACAAAATACTTTGTCTTGGTCGGTGTGATCCCTTGGACATAAATCCAATTTTTCCATTTCTTTTTTGATTCCTTCGAATTTGTTTTTCCCGCTCCTGGTGGTATTAAGATGCTGCTGTGTCGGACTATCCCATCTGTCTCTCCAGGAAAATAAATATCTCCAGAAAATATTTGAAGTTCAATCCTTTTTTTTTTTCTCTCCACTCGGACCAATCCGCCTACTCGGCTTCTTATATTTAAAGTGATTAGTGTATCTCCTCCAATGATACTATTATTCCGCACCATTATGGAAGAAGATCCAGGCAAAATATGTACTTCCTCGGGAATGAAAAAAAATCGATCTACTTGCATTTGGTATCTTGGCTTAAATTCTTTTGCCCCCCGATAATCAACCAAATTCTCTTTTTTTACGATTGAATGCACCTCCATAGTCCCATATTTAGTAATTCCTGAGCTGTTTCTTCTGTATTGAGGATCATCGAAATAACCAAGAATACTCTTTCTGCGGAAAATACCATTTATGGGTATTTCAACCGAGATATGGGAATCTGAATAGAGCGTTGTTTCTTTGTTTCGTTCTTGAATCGACTGGAATGGAATGATGAATCTATTGCTTCGCCTCTTTGACAATAAATTCGAATTCTGATAGAGAATAGCAGGATATAGTATATTGCAACGACCAGTATATATGATTTGATTGAATTCTGAATAAACAGGAAGATTGCCTTCTTTTTTACCAGAAATATCCGAACGAAAGAGTTTATGTTTCACTTGCTCATTAGTCACTGAGCGGTTAGAACTATATCTTCGTTCCACAGAAAGCGAATCAATGTTCAGTTGATCTTGATCTTTGTGAAGCGAAAAAGGGACTACACTGGATCTGCACGACCCTCCTGCTAATATCCATAAATGGCTTGTTTTTGGTAAGAAATGAACATTACCATATGTAAATTCAGATGCATGGTACACATTGGTACTCCAGTGCATTTCTCCCTCTAAATCAGAATAAATATGTTTTCGAACCTTCTCTTTAAAATTTAAAGTGTATGTTCCTGACCGAATCTCAGCAATCACTTGTTCGGATTCTACATATTGATCATTTTGGACTAAAAGAAAACTTTTAGGTGGAATATTCACATTATGTAGAATGTCTTCACTCTCAATAGTTATATACAAGTCTATATAACACAGAAAAGCAGGATGTCCGTGACGTGTACGTGTGGGATGAACCAAATCCTCATTAAATTTGATCTTTCCATTAGAGGGGGCTCGTACGTGTTCTGCAGTACCCCCAGTGAATACTCCACCAGTATGAAAAGTTCGTAATGTTAGTTGAGTACCCGGTTCTCCAATAGATTGACCCGCAATAATACCTACAGCTTCGCCCAATTCGACCAGGTCGCCATGAGTAGGACTCCGTCCATAACAGAATCGACAGATCCAAAATATACTCCTACAAGTAAAGGGAGTTCGAATAGATATTGGGTGTATTCGAAAGGTTAAGAATCGATTGACAAGTCCAATACCAATATCTTTATTTCGAATGGCAATGCATCGGGGGCCCATATATATATCGTCTGCTAGTACACGCCCAATCAATGTTTGAATAAAAACTTTTTCCGACATCATCCCATTTAGAGGACTCACTGAAAACCCTTGGGTGGTGCCACAATCCGTTCTACGTACAACAATGTGTTGAACTACTTCAACAAGCCGGCGCGTCAGGTAGCCAGCATCTGATGTTCGTACAGCGGTATCCACAACCCCCTTGCGTGCTCCGTAGCAA